CATTAATTATATTCATAAAATTTTTTATAAAATAATAAAAATCTCAAAATATTTAATTCTATTTTTTTCTTATTAATATTAATTTAATAAAATTAATAAAAAAATAAAGTAAAAGCGGGTAGCGGGAATCGAACCCGCATCGTTAGCTTGGAAGGCTAGGGGTTATAGTCGACGTTGATTCATCATTTTTAACGTCTCTAATTCAAAACTGAACGTGAAACTTTGGTTTCATTCGGCTCCTTTATGGAAGATGTATAAATTCCTATATTAAGACATGAACGAAAAAAAAAAATTCCACCCATAACATCTATGTCAGCTTTTCTGTCTGAATGTATTCAGAACAACCCGCTTTCTAGACGATCCCTATAGAAAAGAGGGGGATTATATTATAACAACCTTTCTAGTTACTTCGTTCTCTATTTCTATGTGAGAGAATCCTTAGGAAAAGCATTTTGTTTCTACCGAGCTAAAACAATTTGTCGATGTCTCTAGTAAACCAAAGTCATTGTTTAATAGCCATTTTGCTTCAATTTCCGTAATACAAATTCCAAATTAAAGATTTAGTTACGATTAGAAAGCCACTTTCTATCTTTATCCATGGATCCTTTACTCATACTTATTCAATTAGAAGTATTGATCTAATTAAAAAAAAAAATTATGTTTCGTAATCTCATAATCCAATTTTTCAATTTTTAATTGATTCTTGGATACAAATCACGAGAATGTATATTCTTCCTCGAATTTTTCATTGAGAGGTAAAGGATTAAATCCTTTTAAGAAATAAAGTTTTTGGTCGGAATGAAATATTAATCAAACCGAAAGACCCCTTAACTATATAAAGGGTTATAGAACGAATCACACTTTTACCACTAAACTATACCCGCTACAATCCGATTATTGTATATAAATGAACCTTTTGTCGAACAAGAAAATGGGTCGTAATAAAAAGTTAAAAGAGTAAAAAGAAAGGATAGGATCATAAAATAATCATGAAAATTAGAGCGTTTACGTGTTGTATCAGAGAACCCAATGAGATTCGGAAAAGAGAATTCATTAAATTTCAATAACTAAAACTAAATAACAAGTGTTTTTTTGCCGGAGGTTTTTGACCTAGACGTCTCGACAAAACTACTTAAGCCATAACATACATGAAAATGTATTGTGCAAGAATCCACAGCTCCCTTTTTGTTATTTATTTACTTTAACTAAAATAAATTTACTTTAACTAAAATAAAAGGAATAAAGAAAATAAAGAATAAATATAAAAAATTAAGATAAGAAACGACACTTTGATTCGATATCATTTGATTCTATATCATAGAAATCAAAAGAGTTTTTATTTTTCCAATCGTAATAACAAGCAAGTATTTTAGTTTTCAAATAAAAAAAAATTATTTATGATTCGTTGGAACAATAAATGGCGGGCCCGGCCTGGTCAGTACTTAGCCGGGCCGTGGAACTAAAAAGCACTCTCGGATGAAAAAAAATATTATATATTATGAAGGGCTCTTTCAATCCTTATTTTTTATAATGTAACATAGTATTATCCTTTTTCAATTGGGAGGAGAGATGGCTGAGTGGACTAAAGCGTCGGATTGCTAATCCGTTGTACGAGTTTTTCGTACCGAGGGTTCGAATCCCTCTCTTTCCGTTTTTGTTGATGACTTGGTATTTTCTTTCGAATTTTTCGCGAGCTCTTTTTTTTTTTTTTATAGTTAAAAATGTGTAATAGATAAAATCCTACTAAGAACATTTAAAAATCAAGCAAGGAAAACAAAAACCTTATCTTTTATTCTTCACGTCCAGGATTACGTCCTGGATCATTAGACAGGAATCCGAAAATAAAGAGAGAAACAAAGAATATCACTACCGTGTAAACAAATAGTTTGAGAGTAAGCATTACATAATCTCCAAGATTTTTTTTAGTAAAAAAGAGAATAGATTCTCCGTTTTTATACCGCATACCCTACTATTTTTATTTTTTATTTTGACACCAAGAAATAAAGTGGGGTGATCCAGATTTTTCGCGGTTGTACAAGAATTTCAATATTTGAATTGAGGGTGTAAGACTTATCTGATCTTATCAATTCTTTTCTTTGAATTTTTTTTTTTTCAATAAATCATGAATTTGTCTAGACATTATTAAATTAAAGATATCATCGAAAACTTACAGCAGCTTGCCAAACAAAGGCTAAGAGAAAAAAAAACAGGGGTATTACTGGCATAACATCTACGATTGGATTTAAAAAAGCGTAGGCCTCGGGCAATTTGGCGACGAAAAAACTACTTGAATAAAGAGCAGAATTAAGACAGATACAGATCAAACTAAATATATTAAGCATAACAAACATTTTGTTCTTGAGGATAATTGTATTTTATTTATTTTGATTGAGTTATTAATAAATTGAGTTTTTTTTTTATTTTATTATTATAAATATGTTATTATTCATAGAAAAGAAAAATGAATAAAAAGAAAATAAGATAGACCAAAAAACTTTCTTTGATTTGAACTCACCCAATCAAAAATCCTTCAATTCTCAAATCAAAAGAGAATAGAATAAACCATACTTTCATACAATATCTTAATTGAATTATATGTAATGATCAATAAATTCCGTTTAATTCTACGTCTACATGTATAAAAATTCTAGTAATCTATTTTATAGATAATAGATATTTAGACTTGAGTTGACGAACAACCAGTACCAATATTAGTGTTTATTAGTGTCGACTAGAAATGGGGCGTGGCCAAGTGGTAAGGCAACGGGTTTTGGTCCCGCTATTCGGAGGTTCGAATCCTTCCGTCCCAGAACATACCTGACCCACGATCATTTTATTAATCTATAATTTTATTAATCTATAATAAAAAAGAAAATATATATCTATATCATAATCTATATCATAATAAAATATATCAAAATAAAGATTGTCTTTTCGACCAGTCTTCCGTTTAAGAGTATAATATTGTTATAGAATGTGATTCTTATTTCTTTTTTTTTTTTATTAATCATATCTTTTTCACAAATTTAATCGAGTTCAAATAACACGCATATGAAACGAAATTTTGATTTGTTAAATATTGCTGATTTTACAATATGAAATATGAAAAAATAACAACCTAAACCTAAATCTTCAATCTTTCCTTACATTAGTCTTTTTTTTTTATTAATCATTGATGGTTTAATCCAATATGGATTTATCTTTCTCTTAATGATGATAAAAAGCGAATGGTACTTACTGTAAAACCTTATGCAAATAATGATATAGGGTAGGAAACTATTCAATCAATTAAATCTTTTTAATGATTTCTTATGAGTTCTTGGTACTCTAAGAAGTGTGAAATTGTTGAATTTATCCTATCACGTTACTTGAAGATAGATATTCAAAATAACTTGTTTATTCGTGTTTATTTATTCATGTTATGTTAGTTATAATTAAAAAAAAATTATAAACAATGGGGTTAAATTGATTGAATTCTTGTTGAGACTTCGTCATACATTATCCATTCTTCATATAGAAGAAAAAAGTATAGATTATTATGTACCGACCGAACCGATGATTATTCACGATTCCATAATTGAATCAATTACATACTGGTTCCAAACTGAAGGAATGTTATGGTAAAACTTCGTTTAAAACGATGTGGCAGAAAGCAACGTGCGACTTGAAGGACATGATCAGCTGTGGATTCTTACATCCACCACTTTTTTATATTATATAGGAACGAAAGTGCTCTTGGCTCGACATTATTTGTTCTGTTCCACTGGAACTCTCATTTTTGAGAGTGTTGCCATGTAAATAGTACACGATGGAGCTCGAGTAGAACGTATTGATTAATTTCTCAAGGGCAAGAATCTAAGGTTAGTATCGATCAATAAATTGGAACAACTTCGTAAGTATATTTTAGATATATAAATCTAAAGGATCCAATTCGATAAAATTTAAAAGTTAATTTTGTTGGAATTGGTAAAACTCTTTTGATCAAATCAAAAGTAAAGTGTATTACGTAGGAATCAACCATTCATACGATTCTTTGATAGAAAGAAATCACAAAAAATGGTATGTTGCTGCCGTTTTGAAACGATTTAAAGATCACCGAAGTAATGTCTAAACCCAATGATTCAAGGCAAAGATAAAGATCCTGGAACAAGGAAATACCGTTTTCAATTGTCTCAACAACCAGATCATATTTAAGAATCAAAATAGATTCTAAAGGAGACAGACAAAAAGGGTTAGAGACCACTCAATAAATTTAATACCTAAAAGGTTTCTTTTGAGTTATTTGAGAGTTATTCAACTTGAGTTATGAGGATACAAATAATTTTTTTTTTTTGGGGGGGGGGAAAGACTAAGAAAAAGTATTTAAACTAAAATCAATAATATAATGAATTTGATGATTTTATGGATCTATTTGATATTATGATTCTATACATAGACATAATTTAGAATTTTCTCGAGCCGTACGAGGATAAAACTTCTTATACGTTTCTAGGGGGGGGGGGAGTATTGTTCATCTATCCCAATGAGCCATTTATCGAATCGTTGCAATTGATGTTCGATCCCGACGAGAGGGAAGAGATCTTCGTAAAGTGGGTTTTTATGACCCGATAAAGAATCAAATCTATTTAAATGTTCCTGCTATTCTATATTTCCTTGAAAAAGGTGCTCAACCTACAGGAACTGTTCATGATATTTCAAAAAGGGCGGGGGTTTTTACGGAACTTCGCCCTAATCAACAAATAAAATTCAATTAATGAAAATAAAAAAATGTGGATGATTTGTATATAGCCTTGTATAACCTTTTTGTTTCTTTGCTATTTCCTCTTTTGTTCTATTTATCTCATACTCAATTTATTATTGTTACTATAAAAGAGTGTCTTTTAGAACGACAAAAATCGATTTATATTTTATTGATATAAATTTTATTGATATATATAAAATAGATAGAAAAAGATTAAGTGAATAAATAAATGAAGTAATCGGGTCTATAAATATAAAAT